TATTCCAAGGAAAGGATTCAACAATCGCTTAGCCAAAATCAAGGAACTTTTCGTACGTTGTTGAATAGAAGTAAGGAATCCCAATCTTTGATAATTTTGTCATCATATAATTGTTTTCAAATGAGTCCATTCAACAATGTAAAATATTACAATGGTATAAAAGAATCAAGTAAAAGAGATAGGGATTCCCTAATTCAAATTACAAATTTGTTAGGCCCTTTAGGAACAGCCTCTCAAATTGATCTTTTTTATTCGTTTTACCATTTACTAACTTATAATCATATTTCGATAACTAAATATTTCTATTTGCAACTCGACAATTTAAAACGGACTTTTCAAGTATTTAAGTATTATTTAATGGATGAAAACGGGAAAATTTCGAATTCCAATCTGTGCAGTAGCATCCTTTTGAATCCATTTAACTTGAATTGGCATTTTATCGACCATAATTATTGTGAGGAAACATCCACAATAATAAGTCTCGGGCAGTTTATTTGTGAAAATCTATGTATAGCCAAAAAAGGATCGCCCCTAAAATCGGGTCAAGTTATAGTCGTTCAACTTGACTCTTTAGTAATAAGATTGGCGAAGCCTTATTTAGCTACTCCAGGAGCAACTGTTCATGGACATTATGGAGAAATACTTTCCGAAGGCGATACATTAGTTACATTTATATATGAAAAATCTAGATCTGGTGATATAACACAAGGTCTTCCAAAAGTAGAACAGGTTTTAGAAGTACGTTCGATTGATTCAATATCGATGAACCTAGAAAAAAGAGTTGAGGGTTGGAATGAGTGTATAACAAAAATTCTTGGAATTCCTTGGGGATTCTTGATTGGCGCTGAGCTAACTATAGCGCAAAGTCGTATCTCTTTGGTTAATAAGATCCAAAAGGTTTATAGGTCCCAGGGGGTACAGATCCATAATAGGCATATCGAAATCATTGTACGTCAAATAACATCAAAAGTGTTGGTTTCAGAAGATGGAATGTCTAATGTTTTTTCACCTGGAGAACTAATTGGATTGCTGCGAGCTGAACGAACGGGGCGCGCTTTAGAAGAAGCAATTTGTTACCGAGCCATATTATTAGGAATAACGAAAGCATCTCTAAATACTCAAAGTTTTATATCCGAAGCAAGTTTTCAAGAAACTGCTCGCGTTTTAGCAAAAGCAGCCCTCCGGGGTCGTATCGATTGGTTGAAAGGTCTGAAAGAGAACGTTGTTCTAGGAGGGATGATACCCGTTGGTACCGGATTCAAAGGATTCCACCGTTCAAGGCAACATAACAACATTTCTTTGGAAACCAAAAAAAAGAGTTTATTTGAACGGGAAATGAGAGATATTTTGGTCCACCATAAGAGAATTATTTGATTTTTGCATTTCAAAAAATTTACATGATACATCAGAACAATCTTTTTTCGGATTTAACGATTCCTAAGAGCGAATGAGTCCTTTGAAGGTCATTTGATTTGGTAATAGTAATAAAGATAATAGGGAGTGGAAAGAAACGAACGGTTTGCATCTGTATCAACGGTCAATTTCCGTTAGAAGAAAAGGTTCCATGGGAACAATTTTTTATTTCTATTTTCAGGGTACTTCATCTCTTTTTTTTTTCTAAATAAAATAAATAAAAAAAAGAGAAGAAAGGAAGTGTGGGGAAAAATGACAAGACGATATTGGAACATCAATTTGGAAGAGATGATGGAAGCAGGAGTTCATTTTGGTCATGGTACTAGGAAATGGAATCCTAGGATGGCACCTTATATATCTGCAAAGCGAAAAGGTATTCATATTATAAATCTTACTAGAACTGCTCGGTTTTTATCAGAAGCTTGTGATTTAGTTTTTGATGCAGCAAGTAGGGGAAAACAATTCTTAATTGTCGGTACAAAAAATAAAGCGGCTGATTCAGTGGCGCGGGCTGCAATAAAGGCCCGGTGTCATTATGTTAATAAAAAATGGCTCGGCGGCATGTTAACGAATTGGTATACTACAGAAACGAGACTTCATAAGTTCAGGGACTTGAGAACGGAACAAAAGACGGGGAGACTTAACCGTCTTCCGAAACGAGATGCAGCTGTGTTGAAGAGACAATTATTTCACTTGCAAACATATCTGGGCGGAATAAAATATATGACGGGGTTACCCGATATTGTAATAATCGTTGATCAGCAAGAAGAATATACGGCTCTTCGAGAATGTATCACTTTGGGAATTCCAACGATTTGTTTAATCGATACAAATTGTGACCCCGATCTCGCGGATATTTCGATTCCAGCCAACGATGACGCTATAGCTTCAATCCGACTAATTCTTAACAAATTAGTATTTGCAATTTGTGAGGGTCGTTCTAGCTATATACGAAATTCTTGATTAATAATAAGATAAGTAAATTTTTTGGGGAACTCCATATAATCGATTTATTGAATCGGTTATTATTCTTGACTAGCATAAAAGAGCTAAAAACCGGAGATTTTCTGTGATTAGTTGATATTTTAAATATATAATTTGATATTTTAAATATATAATTCAAGTAGGCAAATCGAAAAAAAAAGATGGTTGAATCAAAATAATTCCTTTTTAAGTTCTATTTCTTTCAGAGGGTAATATGAATGTTCTATTATGTTCTATCAAAACACTAAAAGGTTTATACGATATATCCGGTGTGGAAGTAGGCCAACATTTCTATTGGCAAATAGGAAGTTTCCAAGTCCATGCGCAAGTACTTATTACTTCTTGGGTCGTAATTGCTATTTTATTAGGTTCAGCCATTCTAGCTGTTCGTAATCCACAAACCATTCCTACTGATGGTCAGAATTTCTTTGAATATGTTCTTGAATTCATTCGAGACGTGAGCAAAACTCAAATTGGAGAAGAATACGGTCCATGGGTTCCCTTTATTGGAACTATGTTTCTATTTATTTTTGTTTCGAATTGGTCAGGGGCTCTTTTACCCTGGAAAATTATACAGTTACCTCACGGGGAGTTAGCCGCACCCACAAATGATATAAACACGACCGTTGCTTTAGCTTTACTTACTTCAGTAGCATATTTTTATGCGGGCCTTACAAAAAAGGGATTGAGTTATTTCGGTAAATATATTCAACCAACGCCAATCCTTTTACCTATTAACATCTTAGAAGATTTCACAAAACCGTTATCGCTTAGTTTTCGACTTTTCGGAAATATTTTAGCTGATGAATTAGTAGTTGTTGTTCTTGTTTCTTTAGTACCTTTAGTAGTTCCTATACCAGTCATGTTCCTTGGATTATTTACAAGCGGTATTCAAGCTCTTATTTTTGCAACCCTAGCTGCGGCTTATATAGGCGAATCCATGGAAGGTCATCATTGACTAGTTTCCAACACAGTCTTTTTTAGCTTAGCCTGACGCAATGTATGCGCCGTTTGAGGTAATCCACTTAGGGAAGATAAATAGACAAATAAGGTATAACTCAAGATATAGACGATCTAGAGTAATTGTAAAAAAGGTTACGATATTTTTTAATTGTAAAAAAAATATGGATTGGTTTGCGTAGGAATGGGGGGTCGAACTAGGTGTATATAATCTAATCGCTATAAGAAAACTCTTGTAAATCTTTCGAAGAATGATTCGAGAATCCCGATGACTTTAAGATACAATAAAGATACAATATTTGGTTTACGGTATGGGGAAAAACACGTATATGTGATATTAGACATTAACTTAGGTATATAGGAACTAAAAAAAATATATCTAATTTGTCTTACTATTGTGAATTTGGATAGGGATTTCAATAGAAACCTTTCCATTTCGTCGGTAATTGTGACTTGAATATTGGTTGATTGTATCATTAACTATTTCTTTATTTTTGTTTTGGCGCGAGGAACTTATCATGAATCCACTGATTTCTGCCGCTTCCGTTATTGCTGCTGGATTGGCTGTCGGGCTTGCTTCTATTGGACCTGGGGTTGGTCAAGGTACTGCTGCGGGACAGGCTGTAGAAGGGATCGCGAGACAACCAGAGGCGGAAGGAAAAATACGGGGTACTTTATTACTTAGTCTAGCTTTCATGGAAGCTTTAACAATTTATGGGTTAGTTGTAGCATTAGCTCTTTTATTTGCGAATCCTTTTGTTTAATCCTAAAAACACATATTTTTATTTATTTCCGTAAGATTTGTTGATCTTGTTTTTTCGAATTATTTTAATATTTAATTCCTATAATTTAATTACTTAGGAACAACAACCCACGGAAATCCCTGGTTTAAGAATGAGGATCCAACTAACTTTTTCCTTTACCTTCTTAGTCCAATGGACGAACTTTTTTTAGGAAGTATTGCAATTGTATTGTAACAAACGAGGTATTTCGCAACTGACCTGTATAAGACCTGGTACCGAATTCGAATCGAACTAATTCGAATCGAATAAGTATCAAGCTTATTGGAAATTTCCAATACTTGGAAATTTCCAATTGAAAAAAAAATCCATTAAAATTCATTTCTAATATCAATATATTTTTTTGACTCAATTTACTATTTTCTATTTAGAAATAGTGAAAGTCATAATAAAAGAATACAATTAAAGAATAGAAATAAAAAAAAATTAAGTAGTCTATCTATAACTAGAAGAAAGCTATAACTATAAGAAAGAGGAGATCATATGAAAAATGTAACCGATTCTTTCCTTTCCTTGGGTTATTGGCCATCCGCGGGGAGTTTCGGGTTTAATACTGATATTTTTGCAACCAATCTAATAAACCTAAGCGTAGTACTTGGTGTGTTAATTTTTTTTGGAAAGGGAGTGTTAAGTGATTTATTAGATAATCGAAAACAAAGGATCTTGAAGACTATTCAAAATTCAGAAGAATTACGCAAAGGGGCCCTAGACCAGTTAGAAAAAGCCCGGGCCCGCTTACGGAAAGTCGAAATAGAAGCGGATCAATTTCGAATGACTGGATACTCTGAAATAGAACGAGAAAAATTGAATTTGATTAATGCAACTTATAAGACTTTGGAACAG